AATAAAATTCAATGAGGACTTGGTTCATCCGACACGTACACGTCATGGGCATCCCGCCTTTCTATGTTCTATAGACTTGTATGTAACTATTGAGAGTGAAGATATTCTACATAATGTGAATATTCCACCCAAAAGTTTGCTTTTAGTTCAAAACGATCAATATGTAGAATCAGAACAAGTAATTGCTGAGATTCGCGCAGGAATATCCACTTTGAATTTTAAAGAGAAGGTTCGAAAACATATTTATTCTGATTCAGACGGAGAAATGCACTGGAGTACCGATGTCTATCATGCACCCGAATTTACATATGGTAATGTTCATCTATTACCAAAAACAAGTCATTTATGGATATTATTAGGAGGGCCGTGCAGGTCCAGTCTAGTCTACCTTTCGATCCACAAGGATCAGGATCAAATGAATGCGCATTCTCTTTCTGGCAAGCGAAGATATACTTCTAACCTCTCAGTAACCAATGATCAGGCGAGGCAGAAATTGTTTAGTTCGGATTTTTATGGTCAAAAAGAAGATAGGATTCCTGATTATTCAGACCTTAATCGAATCATATGTACTGGTCAGTATAATCTCGTATATTCGCCTATTCTTCACGGGAATTCTGATTTATTGTCAAAAAGGCGAAGAAATAAATTCATCATTCCACTACACTCGATTCAAGAACTCGAGAATGAACTAATGCCCTGTTCAGGTATCTCGATTGAAATCCCCGTAAATGGTATTTTCCGTCGAAATAGTATTCTTGCTTATTTCGATGATCCTCGATACAGAAGAAAGAGTTCGGGCATTATTAAATATGGGACTATAGAAACGCATTCAGTCATCAAAAAAGAGGATTTGATTGAGTATCGAGGAGTCAAGGAATTTAGGCCAAAATACCAAATGAAAGTAGATCGATTTTTTTTCATTCCTGAAGAGGTGCATATCTTGCCCGGATCTTCTTCCATAATGGTACGGAACAATAGTATCGTTGGGGTCGATACACAAATCACCTTAAATCTAAGAAGCCGAGTCGGTGGGTTGGTCCGGGTGGAGAGAAAAAAAAAACGAATTGAACTGAAAATCTTTTCTGGAGATATCCATTTTCCTGGAGAGACGGATAAGATATCCAGACATACCGGCGTTTTGATACCACCAGGAACAGGAAAAAGAAATTCCAAGGAATACAAAAAAGTTAAAAATTGGATCTATGTCCAACGAATTACACCTAGTAAGAAAAGGTTTTTTGTTTTAGTTCGACCTGTCGTCACATATGAAATAACGGACGGTATAAATTTAGGAACCCTTTTTCCACCGGATCCATTGCAGGAAAGGGATAATGTGCAACTTCGAATTGTCAATTATATCCTTTATGGAAATGGCAAACCGATTCGAGGAATTTCTGACACAAGTATTCAATTAGTTCGGACTTGTTTAGTATTGAATTGGAACCAAGACAAAAAAAGTTCTTCTTGCGAAGAAGCCCGTGCTTCTTTTGTTGAAATAAGGACAAATGGTTTGATTCGACATTTCCTAAGAATCAACTTAGTGAAATCCCCTATTTCGTATATCGGAAAAAGGAATGATCCGTCGGGGTCAGGATTGCTCTCTGATAATGGATCAGATTGTACCAATATCAACCCCTTTTCTGCCATTTATTCCTATTCCAAGGCAAAAATTCAACAATCTCTTAACCAACCTCAAGGAACTATTCATACGTTGTTGAATAGAAATAAGGAATGTCAGTCGTTGATAATTTTGTCAGCAGCCAATTGTTCTCGAATGGAGCCATTCAAAGATGTAAAATATCACAGTGTGATAAAAGAATCAATTAAAAAAGATCCCCTAATTCCAATTAGGAATTCATTGGGCCCTTTAGGAACATGCCTTCCAATTGAGAATTTTTATTCATCTTACCATTTAATAACTCATAATCAGATCTTAGTAACTAAATATTTGCAACTTGACAATTTAAAACAGACTTTTCAAGTGATTAAATTCAAATATTATTTAATGGATGAAAATGGAAAAATTTTTAATCCCGATCCATGCCGTAACATTATTTTAAATCCATTCAATTTGAATTGGTCTTTTCTCCATCACAATTATTGTGCAGAGACATCTAAAATAATTAGTCTTGGACAGTTTATTTGTGAAAATGTATGTATAGCCAAAAATGGACCGCCCCTCAAATCGGGTCAAGTTATACTTGTTCAAGTTGACTCGATAGTGATACGATCAGCTAAGCCTTATTTGGCCACCCCCGGAGCAACTGTTCATGGCCATTATGGGGAAACCCTTTACGAAGGAGATACATTAGTTACATTTATATATGAAAAATCGAGATCTGGTGATATAACACAGGGTCTTCCAAAAGTAGAACAGGTCTTAGAAGTGCGTTCGATTGATTCAATATCCATGAATCTAGAAAAGAGGGTTGAGAGTTGGAACAAATGTATACCAAGAATTCTTGGAATTCCTTGGGGATTCTTGATTGGTGCTGAGCTA